AAATAAGAAGATTGTTTACGAAGAAAAACGAATACAAATTCACATTCGAATACATAAAAATTATATAGCAACCTAAATAGTCTTTTATTTTCTTTTGAAAAAACGTAAATAGATTTCTTCGAAGTAATGAGACTATTCCAATTATGATATTCGTGGAGAAAGAATCGCAATAAATGCAAAGATGGAACATCTTGGATCCGACATTGAAGGATTTGAACCAAGATTTCAAAATGGATAGGATGGGGTATTAATATATCCGAGACATAGTTTAAATGTGATAATTTGTCCTCTAAAAAGGGAAATATTGAATGAATAGATCGTAAATTCTGAAATTGTGGTATTTCTTTTTCTTCGGGAGAAGATACTAATCGCAGCGAAAATGGAATTTCCATAATGACTGCAAAACTTTCTGATATCATCAGAGAAAAAAAATGAGAATAAAAATAATTGTTGTGCCCAATGAATCGATTTTGGTTAGAATGATTAATCGAATTAATCAAATAATTCTGTTGATACATTCGAATAATTAAACGTTTCACAAGTACTGAACTAGATTTATTGTCATTACCAATAATTTCCGCGGGTTCGTAAAAAATCGAACCATTTAAACCATAATCATGAGCAAATGCATAAATATACTCTTTAAAAAGAAGCGGATATAGGAAGTGCTGTTTCCGAGATCTAACTTTTTCTAAATATCTTTGTACGTGTAATTGTTTCATTTACATTTCTACTTGAACTAGAAGCTGAATTGAGGAATTTCTTGGTTTATCAAATGATACATAGTGCAATATGGTCAGAACAGGGTATGTATAATGTATTGTATATAGTAAAAATATATATATACCCCGGAAAAGAAACAGGGAATCCGATCAACCGATCTTTTTCCTCTCCTTTTCTATCCAATTGGTTTATGTTCGTTATAATTACAAAAGGATAAAAAATCCTTTATTTTTGCAACCCAATCGCTCTTTTGACTTTGGAATAAATTCTCTTTATCAATATACTGTTTCTTCTACACATCCGTCTACAATCCATAATAAAGAATAATTAGGATTCATTAAATAAAATCAATGGTCCATTCACAGAGGAACCCACCCTTTCCCGCATCAGGCACTAATCTATTTTTAACGTCTAATTAGATCGGGTAATCATTCAAATTAAGAACACAAGCTCGTTGCTTTTTTTTTTATTTTTACCGGAATTGGAACCATAGGGCTCTATCCATTTATTCACTAGACCCAACTGTAAATGGGAATTTATTTTGTCCCCCAAAAATCAAAACAATTTTTTTGAACTGTAACGATCCGGTAAAAATAAACTCCAAGTTTTACTTTCATTTTACTTTATTAATTAATAAATAAAATAGAAAATAATAAATTAATTTTATTACGACATGCTGTTTTTTCCATTCATTACCTTTGAGGATCAGTCGTGGTCTTATAGACTCTACCAAGAGTCTGGACGAATTCCTTGCTTCATCCAAATGTGTAAAAGATCATAGTCGCACTTAAAAGCCGAGTACTCTACCGTTGAGTTAGCAACCCGGATAAATAGGATATGTAGATACGATCGAAATAAAAAAATCAATTGAATTGCACTGCACAATCCTGTCAAAACATTGAACTAGCAACACATCAAAAAGCAAGATTTTATGATCAATTATAAATATTCAAATACCAAAATGAGCAGATCTAATCTAATTAAAAAACATTACCAATTGAGATCTAAAAGTTGTGACAAACCACCCATTTTTTTTTCCATTTTTTTTTTTGATTTTCCTTAAAAAATGCATTTTGTATGAGAGTAAATGCAGCAAGGCAAACCCATCATTTGAGTGAAGTGAAGGAAAGAAAAAACCAATATGGGATGGGGATAAACAGATCTATTTATCTACGATCGAATTATATTTGTTCAATACACCATTGTCAATATAAATATAATGTTGATAAAAAAAATTTAAGTAAATAAAATAAAGACTTGTGTTGGATTGGCACAACATAAACATAAATAAGAAATTCAAATGAAAAAAATTAAGGAAAAGGTAAAGAAAAAATCCTCGGTTGATTCAATCAATTAAAGGTACAATAAACAAGATTTACCCCTTGTTTGTTGGTAAATTTATTTGTTGGTAAATTAAATTCCTGCACCAAGAAAAACGTAAATAAATAGGAATAAAGCAAGAAAAAGGAAAAGAATGTGTAAATAATTACACAAAAATAGATACTAGTAACCCTCCCCTACTTTTTTGTTTTTGAATTTCAATTTCGTTTTTTCCTTTAATTAACTCGAAGTTCCTTCTTTAAAAAATTCTGCCTTCCTTAAAATATCATAAACCGTTCCTGTAGGTTGAGCGCCTTTTTCAAGAAAATATAAAATAGCGGGAACGTTTAAATAAGTTTGATTTTTTATCGGATCGTAAAAACCTACTTTTCGAAGATCTCTTCCTTCTCTTCGGGATCGAACATCAATTGCAACGATTCGATAGATAGCTCATTGGGATAGATGTCGATAAACAAAGCCCCCCCTAGAAACGTATATGAGGTTTTCTCCTCATACGGCTCGAGAAAAATGATTCTCATTTCTGTAGGAAAATGGATCCAGAAAATCATGAATTAGATGATTTGAATTCAGTCCTTTTTTGTTCTTCTTTACAGAAAAAAAGAAATCTCATTCATACTCATAACTCAAGTTGGGTAATTGTGACAGAGTTCAAAGGAAAATCCTTTGCCATTTATTGAGCTGTCTCTAAACTCTTTTGTTTGTCTCATCTCGAATCTATTTTTATTCCTCATTCTGATCCAATTATTGAGACAATTGAAAATAGTGTTTCCTTGTTCCGGAATCCTTTATCTTTGCTTTGTGAAATCATTGGGTTTAGACATTACTTCGGGGATCCTTATTCCTTTCAAAACGGCAGCAACATACCTTTTTGATTTCTTTCTGTTATTTCTTTCTATATAAATAGAATACGAACGATTGATTCCCTTTTTATACACTTTTGATTGAAATGGTTTTACCAATTTAGAAAAGTTTTACTTTTTTGCAAACTTATTCGAATTTGAACCTTTCGATATAGATATGTATTGAGGATATACTTACAAAGTTGGTCTAACTTATTGATTTTCACTAACCCTAGATTCTTTCCCTTGATAAATTACTCAATTAATCCTTTCTTCTCGAGCTCCATCATGTACTATTTACTTACAATCCAACACAAATTGGGTTCTTAGCAGAACAGAACAAATTATGTCGAGCCAAGAGCATCTTCATTACTTATAGAAAATGGTGGATGTAAAAATCCACAATTGATCATGTCCTTCAAGTCGCACGTTGCTTTCTACCACATCGTTTCAAACGAAGTTTTACCATAACATTCCTCTAATTTCATTTCAAAGCGGTATGGAATTGATTCAATATGGAATCGTGAATAGTCATTGGTTCCATCAGTATATATCAGTATTTAATAGTCCATACTATACTTATCTATCTATGGATAGATAATTATTTATCTGGAGAAGGCTTAACAAAAATCCAATTTATTTAACTAACCCTATATTCTATCATATGAATGAAACATATTTATGAAAAAGACGAAGAAACTTGTTTGCTTAAGATTTATTATTTATACATCTTCAATAGATTGTTCGAGACGATTAATCATGCATGATTAATCGTCTCGAACAAATAAACTACAAATCCCCAAAAGAAGTTTAATAATAATAGATTTCCAATTCCAGAACAAAATCAATTATTGACCAAATACGCTATTTCAATGACCCGAAAAGGTCGAAATAATATGGATTTCTCACACTTCTTCGAATACTAAGAAAAAAAATGAAGTAAGAAAAAAGGATCTCGTATACAGTAAAATTAAGGTCCTTACATTATTCTTTCTTTCATCAGAAAAATAAAATATGAATCAAGAATCAGAGGAGTATGATCTTTTCGTATCCATCATATACAACGAACAGTTCTTACCAGTAAGTAATTAGTAATTAATTATAGGATATTTAAAGAATCACAGATCCTTTTCACTTAACCGAAATGTCCGCTCTGTTACTGAAATACACCAATACAATAAAAATACATAATATATATCATATTGGCATAGGCCTTGTTTTTTATACATATTTTGTTTTACTTCAGGTTCCATTATTTTTTGATCAATTCAAAAGTCAAGTAAATGGAATATACGAATTTATCCCCAATCGCTACATTACATTGATTTACAATCATTGATTTGAACCAGATAATATCTAAGATACAAAAATATAGGGTCCAGATCCTTTTTTCCGATTTTTTTCTTTTCTCGTGCCAACTTTAGTTAGAAGTTTTAAGACCTGTGATGAAATTTGAAATTCCCTACTTTTAAGTCTCCACATAGAATGTGGAATTCGGATAATCGAGTTATTTTCTTTCTATTTACTTTTGGTTTTGGGGAACGGACTAGAGAAACCTTTCTTTCACATTGCGATTCAGAGTTCAGATCTGAGAATTCATAAGATAAAATTGTTCTCTTTAACAAATTTTTGTTTCATGTGGGATACAATGTGATCCCATCTTTCGTTTCATCAGAAACGGTCTGGGACGGAAGGATTCGAACCTCCGAGTAACGGGACCAAAACCCGCTGCCTTACCGCTTGGCCACGCCCCATTTCTATTTCTATTATACACTAATAAACACTATTGTTGATATTGGTTATTCGTCAATCCGAACTCAAATACATAAAAACATATGAGATATTTTGTTGCTAGGATTCAATACATGTAGATATAGAATAATAAAATTCATTGATCATTACATGGAATTCAATTAAGATATTGTATGAAAGTCGAATTCCTTGTATTCTCATTTGAGAATGAGAATTTAAGGAGGTATTTTTTATTTGGGAGAGTCCGAAGAAAAAGAAGGCTTTTTTGATCTGCCTTTTTCATTTTTCCCTTATAAAAATAAAAAAATCAATCAAAATAAAATTATCTAATCTACAAGAACAAAATATTTGTTATGCTTAATATCTTTAGTTTAATCTGTATCTGTCTTAATTCTGCCCTTTATTCGAGTAGTTTTTTCTTCGCCAAATTGCCCGAAGCTTATGCCATTTTCAATCCAATCGTAGATATTATGCCTGTCATACCTCTATTCTTTTTTCTCTTAGCCTTTGTTTGGCAAGCTGCTGTAAGTTTTCGATGAAATCTTTAATACTCTACTAAATTTATTATATATTCGATATATAAATTCTAAAAATTGATAAGATCAGATACGTCTTACATTATGAATCCTCGATTCAAAAATCGAAATTCTTGTATATTGAATGAATAAACGCAGTGATGAATTTGAATCAGCTTTTTCCCCGTTCTCACCTTCCAGTGAGCACAGACTAGTGGGTCCTCCACTATACATAATTTTGGATATGGCAAGAAATTTTTAGTAATGAAGGAATAAAAATCTTATTACTAATCAATTTGTTAAAATTTTTGAATTTTAGTTTTAGTAAAAATAGACTTTTTTTTCATTTTTGGGGTGTTATGTCAAAACAAATAAAATAGGATATGCGGTAAAAAAATAGGTAATCTATTCCCTTTTTCAACAAAAAAAAATGATCTTGGAGATTGTGTAATGCTTACTCTCAAACTCTTTGTTTACACAGTAGTTATATTCTTTGTTTCCCTATTTATTTTCGGATTTTTATCTAATGATCCAGGACGTAATCCCGGACGTGAGGAATAAAAATAAAAGATTTTGAGTTTTTTTCTTTTTTCTAAATTAATTCTTAAAAATTTTATTTGTTTCATACATTTACCTATGATAAAATCAAGGGATCAGAATTCCTTCGAATTAGAAAGTCCCAAGTGATCATAGGGAACGGAAAGAGAGGGATTCGAACCCTCGGTACAAATAACTTGTACAACGGATTAGCAATCCGCCGCTTTAGTCCACTCAGCCATCTCTCCCAATTCAAAATTGAAAATTTTTATGTGATGTGGCACGTGAAAGAAAGATTGAGAAAAATCCTCGTTTTTTCTTTATTATCTTTTTATTAGATAATTATAATAGATAATTATAAAAAATTTGGATTAGATTAAAAATTTCAACTTTCTAAATATCTTTATACTTATTTTTAATATTTTGATACTTAGAATCTAATCTTTTAATTAATCTTTATTATAGTCTATTTTTTATTAGATTCTATAATTTTTAATTAATCTTTATTAATTTTTAATTAATCTTTATTAAATTCAATAATTATATTGTAATAGAATCTTTCTATTATACTATGTATTTATTATACACTTTTATTATACACTTGAATATAATATTCAATTTAATGAATATAATATTCAATTTAATATCGGATTTGAATATTCAATTCGAAATATATCGAATAGATAGAAAATCTAACGAATTATAGAATTCTATTTCAAATTTATATATATATATAATATAAATAATAAATATATAAATTATATCTAAAATTAAATTAAATATTAAATTAAATTAAATAATATATAAAATTAAAGACGAACAATAAAATAAACAATAAATAATTATTTTAATTAAATATTAAAATGGAATATTAAATTAATATATATATATTCTAAATACATATATATATATAATATAAATTAGAATATAAATATAAATTAATATAAATTAGAATATAAATATAAATAATTTATTAATATTATTTATTAAATAATATTAATAAATAATATTAATAAAATGAAATTCAGAAAAAAAAAAAACCAATTTGATCAGGAATTGTCAATTTATATAATGATTTAAAACAGATCTAACAGATCTAATAGAAAGATCTATTCAATAGAACGAATACCTTATTTCTTTGATTTTGTACGAAAGGTTTATTCCCCGGGCCTGGTCTGGTTAAGTACTGGCCAGGCCATTTCCTCTTTTATTCCAATGAATCCCTCATTTCTTAGATCAAACGATTTAATTATGATTTGATATTAATCAAAAATATTTGTTATTGCTACTTCAATAACAAATAACAAAACAAGAGAAATTTCCATTCTAATTCCTATGATAGAAGTGACATTTCTTATTATATTTGAATTAGAATATTTTTTTATTCTTCTTTTTTATTTCTTTTTATGAATTTATTACTTAACTTACTATCTATTTATTACTTTCCAGTAAAGTAAATAAAAAACAAAAAAAACACATGTGATAATATAATATATATCACATATCATAACATGTATATATTGAATTTTAAATTAAAAAAAAAAAAAGAAACCTATATACAAAATTTCGCATTTTTCTAGTCCTATCCTACTTCAATAACTCCTTCAAGTGGAAACCATTAGTTTAGTAATGACTTCTTCCTAGCAAACAAAAGTATAACTAGAACTTTTTATGTTATTTAAATAAACTTTCTGCTCTTCGCTTAGCTTTTTTATTTAAGTCCCCAGCAAGACAAAATGCGTGTCACGACTATCATTTTCATAATTCTCATGCTATCTTGATTGTGTTTCACT